CATTTAGTCGGCGTTATAGACATTCAGAGTTTCCTCTCTGATGATACTTTTTTAGTTAGGGATAATGATAGGGATAGTTATTTCATATATTTGGATATTGAAAATCAGATTTTTGAGATTGACAATGATCATTCTTTTCTAAGTGAACTAGAAAGTTCTTTTTCTAATTATAAGAATTTTAGTTATCTGAATAATGTATCTAATAGTGACGATCCTCACGATGATCCTTACATGTATAATACTAAATATAGTTGGAATAACCACATTAATAGTTGTATTGACAGTTATTTTCTTTCTCAAATTTGTATTGATAGTTACATTTTAAGTGGTATTGTCAATTATAGTGACAGTTACATTTATAGTTACATTTTTGATGAAAGCAGAACTAGTAGTGAAAACCAGAGTTCAAGTATAAAACCGAGCCTGGATGATAGTGATTTAACTATAACAGAAACAGAAAGATCTAATGATCTAGATGTGACTCCAAAATACAAGCATTTGTGGGTTCAATGCGAAAATTGTTATGGATTAAATTATAAGAGATTTTTTAAATCAAAAATGAATATTTGCGAACACTGTGGACATCATTTGAAAATGAATAGTTCAGATAGAATCGAACTTTCGATTGATCCAGGTACTTGGGTTCCGATGGATGAAGACATGGTCTCTCTGGATCCCATTGAATTTAATTTAGAAGAGGAACCCTACAAAGATCGTATTGATTCTTATCAAAGAAAGACAGGATTAACTGAGGCTGTTCAAACGGGCACAGGTCAACTAAACGGTATTCCCGTAGCAATTGGGATTATGGATTTTCAGTTTATGGGTGGTAGTATGGGATCGGTAGTTGGCGAGAAAATCACCCGTTTGATCGAATATGCTACCAATCAATTTTTACCTCTTATTTTAGTGTGTGCTTCTGGAGGAGCACGCATGCAAGAAGGAAGTTTGAGCTTGATGCAAATGGCTAAAATATCTTCCGCTTTATATGATTATCAATCAAATAAAAAGTTATTCTATGTATCAATCCTTACATCTCCTACTACTGGTGGGGTGACAGCTAGTTTTGGTATGTTGGGGGATATCATTATTGCTGAACCCAATGCCTACATTGCCTTTGCGGGTAAAAGAGTAATTGAACAAACATTGAATAAAACAGTACCTGAGGGCTCACAAGCGGCTGAATATTTATTCCATAAGGGCCTATTCGATCCAATCGTACCGCGTAATCTTTTAAAAGGCGTTCTGAGTGAGTTATTTCAGCTTCATGCGTTCTTTCCTCTGAATCAAAATTCAATCAAGTAGAGCCTTAATAAAAATTTAAAATATATAATATATATATATATAAAATAGAAATGCTTTTTTTTTTGTGTATAGAACAAGTAGTTATTTAGTTTATAGAAATCAAAGTCAAAATCCATTCTTCGGATTTTATTTTGACTTTGATAACATTTGGTAACATAAGATTTAATTGTAAAAAAAAAAGAGTGAATTCTTTCTTCCGCGAAATTCAAATTAGGCAAGGGGAATAAAACGAGAATTTCACGTTCCCTTCTTATGTGTATATGATTCACATATAGAAAATATAAAAGTATAGAAAGATGCAAGATTCTATATTTTTTGAGAATGTTCAGTTTTACTAAGAATCCCTATTCCCGGATCGGATTCTAACAAATTTTTCGGGAATTTGTAACAAACTCTTTCTTTATTTTATTCACGTTTATTAAATTCAAATTATTAGACAAAAACAAGATAATAAAAAATAATAAAAAAAGGAGATTATCATACACATACATATCTATATATTTCATGTAGAAAGATGAAAAATTCTATTTCGTTAGTTCTACATTCCTTGCACTTATTTTCTTATCTTATTTTATTTATAAATTTTAGAAATTGTTATATTTATTATTTTATTTATATATTTTATTTATATATTAATATTATGTACTTACATATACTCAATTATGTACTCATTTAGCTATACTTAGTATAATTATATATTATATGAATTATAATAATTATACGATACCTTTATAACAATATAAATAACAATAGAACAATAACAGGTACAAATATTAAATCCAGGTATCTATTTTATGACAACTTTCAATAACTTACCCTCTATTTTGGTGCCTTTAGTGGGCCTAGTATTTCCGGCAATTGCGATGGCTTCTTTATTTCTTCATGTTCAAAAAAACAAGATTTTTTAGATATAGATATGATAGGGCCAAATCTTATCTATTTTTTTTTTCAAGACTTAGACCATAATACAGATATTGATTTCTTAGAATAAAATATGTGATGCAGTTTCCCCTGAACATAAGCTATTATGCATGCGTAAACATGATATATACATAAATGAATTATAGCTATTTGAAAAAAAAAATCGGGATTGGGGCGAATGTCTGAAATGTAAAGTAAATGTATCCATATGTAGATATCTATAGGGAATCATACGAAGTGGATCTTATTATTTTAGATCTAAGCAATTCGATGAATTACTCCTAAAAGTTCACATCGGAATAGTGCTAGTTGATGAGAGTTACTTCGGAAACACACAAAAAAAGTCAAATTCATTTGGGTTATTCTCTCAATTTCAATAAAATGCAACTAGATCTAGTATGAATTGGCGATCAGAACATATATGGATAGAACTTATAGCGGGGTCTCGAAAAACAAGTAATTTCTGCTGGGCCTTTATCCTTTTTTTAGGTTCATTAGGGTTTTTATTAGTTGGAATTTCCAGTTATCTTGGTAGGAATTTTATATCTTTATTTCCGTCTCCACAAATCATTTCTTTTCCACAGGGGATCGTGATGTCTTTCTACGGGATTGCGGGTCTCTTTATTAGCTCCTATTTGTGGTGCACAATCTCATGGAATGTAGGTAGTGGTTATGATCGATTCGATAGAAAAGAAGGAATAGTGTGTATTTTTCGTTGGGGATTTCCTGGAAAAAATCGTCGCATCTTACTCCAATTCCTTATGAAAGACATCCAGTCCATCAGAATAGAAGTGAAAGAGGGTATTTATGCTCGTCGTGTCCTTTATATGGAAATCAGAGGCCATGGGGCTATTCCCCTGACTCGTACTGATGAGAATTTGACTCCACGAGAAATTGAGCAAAAAGCTGCTGAATTGGCTTATTTCTTGCGTGTACCAATTGAAGTATTTTGAAAAATGAACTGAAAAGAGTGAATGCTTTTTTTTTTTCAAAAAATTGGATATTCTGATAGAAAGAGAATTCTTTTCTTTCAAAATCCGAATAATATTCATGGGCGCCTTTGTGCATTTATTTATCGAAAGGAGGCACTTTTTTCGAATTTTAGCAAATGATATATTTGGAAACAATATCTTTATTCGCATTTGAAGTGCGAATTTGGAGTGGACTCTTTCTTATTCCATTTCTGTATTATTTCTAAATTCAAGTACTAACCACTGAATCATACAGAAAAAAAAAGGGAATAGATTCATGGGCTCGATGACTTGTAATAGAACTTATCCTTGATATGAATATTAGTATTAGTTAGTATCGTATGGAGTCGACGAATGAGGTGAGTTCATTAAAAATTCAAAGACGAAAAAATGGCAAAAAAGAAAGCATTCATTCCCCTTCTATATCTTGCATCTTCTATAGTATTTTTGCCCTGGTGGATCTCTCTCTCATTTACTAAAAGTCTGGAATCTTGGGTTACTAATTGGTGGGATACTATGGAATCCGAAATTTTCTTGAATATCATTCAAGAAAAGAGTATTCTAAAAAAATTCATAGAATTAGAGGAACTCTTCCTCTTGGACGAAATGATAAAGGAATACCCGGAAACACATCTAGAAAAGCTTCGTATCGGAATCTACAAAGAAACGATCCAATTGATCAAGATACACAATGGGGATTGTATCCATACGATTTTGAACTTCTCGACAAATATAATCTGTTTCGTTATTCTAAGTGGTTATTCGATTTTAGGTAATGAAAAACTTGTTATTCTTAACTCTTGGGTTCAAGAATTCCTATATAACTTAAGCGACACAATAAAAGCTTTTTCAATTCTTTTATTAACTGATTTATGTATAGGATTCCATTCGCCCCACGGTTGGGAACTAATGATTGGCTCTTTATACAAAGATTTTGGATTTGATCATAACGATCAAATTATATCCGGTCTTGTTTCCACTTTTCCGGTCATTCTAGATACAATTTTAAAATATTTGATCTTCCGTTATTTAAATCGTGTATCTCCCTCACTTGTAGTGATTTATCATTCACTGAATGACTGAAAAATGATTCACTGATCAAATTATAATGGTTGTTACTTTGTACATAAGCAAAACATTCAAAATTGTACTTATTCTTTCTACTCCTACAAGGAATTCTTCCTATATTCCATTAATATTTTTTTAGTAAATAGCAAAATCATAGATAGGGAACTATACTAGACTAGGGACCTACCTAATTTTATTGTATAAATTTTCGATACCAATGATTGGACCATGCAAACTATAAATACTCTTTTTTCTTGGATAAAGGAAGAGATTACTCGATCCATTTCCATATCGCTCATGATATATATAATCATTAGGACACCCAGTTCAAACGCATATCCCATTTTTGCACAGCAGGGTTATGAAAACCCACGAGAAGCGACTGGCCGTATTGTATGTGCCAATTGCCATTTAGCTAATAAAGCCGTAGATATCGAGGTTCCACAAGCGGTACTTCCTGATACTGTATTTGAAGCAGTTGTTCGAATTCCTTATGATATACAACTGAAACAAGTTCTTGCTAATGGTAAAAAGGGAGCTTTGAATGTAGGGGCTGTTCTTATTTTACCTGAGGGGTTTGAATTAGCCCCCCCCGATCGTATTTCGCCCGAGATTAAAGAAAAGATAGGCAATCCGTCTTTTCAGAACTATCGCCCTACTAAAAAAAATATTCTTGTGATAGGTCCTGTTCCTGGTCAGAAATATAGCGAAGTAACCTTTCCTATTCTTTCTCCA